TCTATGCGCGCTCAAAGACGTAAAATAGTTATTTGGGAATTGTTTCAAGCAAACGCACATTCCCCTCTTTTTTTGGACAGAATAGAAAAATCCCCTCTTTTTTCTTTTGATATCTCCGGGCTGATTAAAGTAATTTTTAGAAATTGGGTAGGGAAAGGGGAAGCATTCAAAATTGTAGAGTATACAGAAGAAGAAAGAAAAAGAGAAGAAGAAAAAGAGACGAAGAAAAGAACGGAGAAAGAGCGAATACAGATAGCAGAGGCCTGGGATACCATTCCAGTTACACAAGTAATAAGAGGTTGCATGTTACTAACTCAATCTATTTTTAGAAAATATATTGTATTACCTTCATTGCTAATTGCAAAAAATAGTGGACGCATGTTCCTATTTCAATTTCCCGAATGGTTTGAGGATTTACAGGAATGGAATAGAGAGATGCATGTTAAATGTACCTATAATGGTGTTCCATTATCCGAAACAGAATTTCCGAAAAATTGGTTGACAGACGGTATTCAGATAAAAATCTTATTTCCCTTCCGTCTGAAACCTTGGCACAAATCGAAACTACGATCATCTAAGAAAGGTTTAATGAAAAAGAAAAAAGAAAAAGATGATTTTTGTTTTTTAACAGTTTGGGGAATGGAAACTGAACTTCCTTTTGGTTCGCCCCGAAAAGGACCTTCCTTTTTTAAACCCATTTTTAAGGAAATTGAAAAAAAAATTGGAAAATTTAAAAAGAAGTCTTCTCGAGTTCTAATAATTTTTAAAAGAAAAATAAAATTACTTCGAAAAGTTTTAAAAGAAACAAAAGAATGGGTTATCAAAAGTGTTATTTTTATAAAAAAAATAATAAAAGAACTTTCAAAAATTCTGTTATTTCGATTACCAGGAAGAGAAGTATATGAATCAAGTGAAATTAAAGAAGAAAAAGATTCTATAATAAGCAATCAGCTAATTCACGAATCGTTTAGTGAAATTGCATCTACGAATTGGACAAATTCTTCATTAACAGAAAAAAAAATCAAGGATTTGACTACTAGAACAAGTACAATTCGAAATCAAATAGAAAGAATTATAAAAGAGCAAAAAAAAATAACTCCAAGAATAAATAATATTAGTCTTAAAAAAACAAGTTATAATGCTAAAAGATTCGAAAAATGGCAAATATTCAAAAAAAGAAATGCTCAATTAATCTCTAAATTACCTCTTTTTTTGAAATTTTTCATTGAAAGAATCTACACAGATATATTTTTATGTATCATTAATATTCCCAGAATGAATACAGAACTTTTTCTTGAATCAACAAAAAAAATTATTGATAAATCCATTTACAATAATGAAAGAAAACAAGAAAGAATTAATAAAATTAAGAAAAATCTAATTCCATTTATTTCGACTATAAAAAAGTCACTTGATAATATTAGTAATAGTCAAAAAAATTCACCTATTTTTTATGACTTATCCTACGTGTCACAAGCATATGTATTTTTCAAATTATCACAAATCCAAGTTAGTAACTCGTATAAATTAAGAGCTGTTCTTCAATCTCAAGGAATCCCCCCGCCTGAAATAAAGGATTCTTTTGAAACACAAGGAATGGTTGATTCGAAATTAGGGGATAAGAAACTTCCGAGTTATGAAATGAATCAATGGAAAAAGTGGTTAAGAGGATATTATCAATACAATTTATCTCAGAGCAGATGGTATAGATTAATACCAGAAAAATGGCGCAATACAGTTCATCAGCGTAAAAAGGAAAATTTTAGCAAAAGGCATTCATATGAAAAAGACCAATTAATTGATTTCAAAAAACAAAAACAAATTGAAGTATATTCATTATCTAATCAAAAAAGAAAAGAGAATTTGCAAAAATACTATAAATATGATCTTTTATCATATAAATTTCTTAATTATGAAAATAAAACGGAATACTTTTTTTATAGATCTCCGTTTCAAGGACGTAAGAAGCAAGAGATTTCTTATAACACGCATAAAGAAAATATACTGAGGAACATCCCTATCGATAATTATCTAGGAAAGGTCCATATTCTATATATGGAAAAAACGGTCGATAGAAAATATTTTGATTGGAACATTCTCAATTTTGATCTTAAACAAAAAGGCGATATTGAGGCCTGGGTCAGCAATGGGAATCAAAATACTCAAATAATTCCTAAAAAAGATCTTTTTTACCTTATGATTCCAGAAATCAATCCACCAAACTCCGACAAAGTATTTTTTGATTGGATGGGAATGAATGAAAAAATGCTAAAGTGTCGCATAGCGAATTTGGAACCTTGGTTCTTCCCAGAATTTGTGTTACTTTATAATGCATATAAAAGCAAACCTTGGTTTATACCAAGCAAATTACTTCTTTCAAATTTGAATAAAAATGAAAATAGTAGTGAAAATAAAAAAATAAATCAAAAGCAAAAAGGAAGTTTTTTGATACCATCGAATAAAAAGCATGAAAATCAAGGAGAAAAAGAACCCACAAGTCCAGGAAATCTTGGATCCGTTCTCTCACAACAAAAAGATAGTGAAGAAAATTATGCAAGATCAGACATGAAAAAGGGGAAAAAGAAAAAACAATACAAAAGCAGCGCGAGAGCAGAACTAGATTTCTTCCTGAAACGTTATTTGCTTTTTCAATTGAGATGGGACGATACTTTGAATCAAAGACTGATCAATAATGTCAAGGTATATTGTCTCCTGCTTAGACTGATAGATCCAACCCAAATTACTATACCCTCGATTCAAAATAGAGAAATGAGTTTGGATATAATGCTGATTGAGAAGAATTTAACTCTTAACCAATTGATGAAAAAGGGAATATTGATTATAGAACCCATTCGTCTGTTTGGAAAAAACGATGCACAATTTATTATGTATCAAACCATAGGTATTTCATTGGTTCATAAGAGTAAGCACCAAATTAATCAAAAATACCAAGAACAAAGATATGTTTCTAAGAAGAATTTTGATGAAACTATTTCATCACACCAAAGAATAACTGAAAATAGAGACAAAAATCATTTGGATTTGGTTGTTCCTGAAAATATTTTCTCGTTTAGACGTCGTAGAAAGTTGAAAATTCTAAGTTGTTTTAATTCAAAGAATAGAAATGGTGAAGATAGAAATCCAGTATTTTGGAATGCAAAGGACGTAAAAGACAGCAGCCAAGTTTCGCATGACAGTAACCATTTTAATAGAGAGAAAAATCAATTAATGAAATTAAAGCTCTTTCTTTGGCCTAATTATCGATTAGAGGATTTAGCTTGTATGAATCGTTATTGGTTTGATACCAATAATGGCAGTCGTTTCAGTATGTTAAGAATACATCTGTATCCACGATTGAAATTTTGACATTTCGTGGATAATACACTTTTTCTATATATTCTATACCCTATATATATAATAGGGTATATCAAAGCAAACAAATACATAGATCACATGTCTTGTCTCACATTTCATTCTAATATCCAATAGGAAATAGGAAATGAATAATGTCTCGATTAGATCTCGAAATGAATCAACAGAACCTTCTTTGTTTTAGGTCTAAATTCTTCGATGCGAAAATGTACCAATCCTTTTCTATCCCTATCTAAATCCAATTAGAAATTGGATTAATTGATTTGAATTCAGAAAATTAGGAGTTCATAAAGAAATTTGGATTAGATTATTGTATATACCAGATTCCAATTAATGGCATTATTATTACTGATCAATAAAATCCATATCTGTAAAAAGGGAAAGGGGATTTTTTTATGGTAACAAATTCATTCATTTCGGTTATTTCTCAAAAAGAAAACGAAGAAAACAGAGGGTCTGTTGAATTTCAAGTATTCAATTTTACCACTAAGATAAGAAGACTTACTTCACATTTGGAATTGCACAAAAAAGACTCTTCATCCCAGAGAGGTTTGCGGAAAATTTTGGGAAAACGCCAACGACTGCTGGCCTATTTGTCAAAAAAAAATAGAAGACGCTATAAAGAATTAATTAGTGAGTTAAATATTCGAGAGATAAAAACTCGTTAATTTGAAGCGTGATACCATTTGAGCTTAGTCGTTTAAATTTTGATGAACTTCTTTTTACTTTCAGCAATGCATGGAAGAACGACTCGGGAAAAAACTTATGATTGCACCAACTACAAGAAAAGACCTCATGATAGTCAATATGGGCCCTCACCACCCATCAATGCATGGTGTTCTTCGACTGATTGTTACTCTCGATGGTGAAAATGTTATTGATTGTGAACCAATACTGGGTTATTTACATAGAGGGATGGAGAAAATTGCGGAAAATCGAACAATTATACAATATTTGCCTTATGTAACGCGTTGGGATTATTTAGCTACTATGTTCACAGAAGCAATAACCGTAAATGGACCCGAACAGCTAGGCAATATTCAAGTACCTAAAAGGGCTAGCTATATCAGAGCTATTATGTTAGAGTTAAGTCGTATCGCTTCTCATTTGTTATGGCTTGGCCCTTTTATGGCAGATATTGGGGCACAGACCCCTTTCTTCTATATTTTTCGAGAACGAGAGTTAATATATGACTTGTTCGAAGCTGCTACCGGTATGCGCATGATGCATAATTATTTTCGTATCGGAGGAGTAGCTGCTGATCTACCTCATGGCTGGATAGATAAATGTTTGGATTTTTGCGATTATTTTTTAACCGGGGTTGCTGAATATCAAAAGCTTATTACGCGGAATCCTATTTTTTTAGAACGAGTTGAAGGCGTAGGCATTATTGGCGCAGAAGAAGCACTAAATTGGGGTTTATCGGGCCCAATGCTACGAGCTTCCGGAATACAGTGGGATCTTCGTAAAATTGATCGTTATGAGTCTTACGACGAATTTGATTGGGAGATTCAATGGCAAAAAGAAGGGGATTCATTAGCTCGGTATTTAGTACGAATCAGTGAAATGACAGAATCCATAAAAATTATCCAACAGGCTCTGGAAGGAATTCCAGGGGGACCCTATGA